TGGACAGAATAGACAAAACGTTTTTTTTTTCTTTTGATATCTCCGGAATGATGAACCTAATTTTTAGGAATTGGGGGGGGAAAGGTCCGGAATTAAAAACTTCGGATTCTGAGGAAAAAGAGGCAAAAGAAAAGGAAAAAACAAAGGAGGAGAAAAGGGAAGAGAATGAACGGATAGCAATAGCAGAAAATTGGGATACTATTCTATTTGCTCAAGCAATAAGAGGTTCTATGTTAGTAACACAATCGATTCTTAGAAAATACATCGTATTGCCTTCATTGATAATAGCTAAAAATCTCGGCCGTATGTTATTATTTCAATTCCCCGAGTGGTACGAGGATTGGAAGGAGTGGAATAGAGAAATGCATGTTAAATGCACCTATAATGGTGTTCAATTATCAGAAACAGAATTTCCGAAAGACTGGCTAACAGACGGTATTCAAATAAAGATCCTATTTCCTTTCTGTCTGAAACCTTGGCACAGATCTAAGCTACGATTCCATCATGGAGATCGAATGAAAAAGAAAGGAAAAAAAGAAAATTTTGGTTTTTTAACAGTCTGGGGGATGGAAACTGAACTACCTTTTGGTTCTCCCCGAAAACGACCTTCCTTTTTTGACCCCATTTGGAAAGAACTCGAAAAAAAAATTAGAAAAGTGAAAAAGAAATGTTTTCTAGTTCTAAGAGCCTTAGGAGAAAGAAAAAAATGGTTTCTAAGGGTCTTAAAAGAAAAAACAAGATGGATTCTCAAAACAGTTCTATTTATAAAAAGAATAATAAAAGAGTTTGCAAAAGTAAATCCAATTTTCTTATTTGGATTGAGGAAAGTATATGAACCGAATGAAAATAGAAAAGATTCTATAATTAGTAATAAGATTAACCATGAATCGATCATTCGAATTAGATCTGTGGATTGGACAAATTATTCACTGACAGAAAAAAAAATGAAGGATCTGGCTGATAGGACAACCACAATCCGAAATAAAATAGAAAGGATTACAAAAGACAAGAGAAAAATATTTCTAACTCCAAATAGAAAGATTAGTCCTAACGAGACAGGTTGTGATGATAAAAGATCGGAATCACAGAAACATATTTGGCAGATATCAAAAAGAGGAGGTGCCCGATTAATACGTAAATGGCACTATTTTATGAAATCTTTCATTGAAAGAATCTATATGGATATCTTTCTATGTAACATTAATATTCCCAGAATAAATGCACAACTTTTCCTTGAATTTGAATCAACAAAAAAAATTATCGACAAAGACATTTACAATGATGAAAGAAATAAAGAAGGAATTGATGAAACAAATCAAAATGCAATTCACTTTATTTCGACTATAAAAAAGTCTCTTTCTAATATTAGTAATAAGAAATCACAGATTTATTGTGACTTATCTTCCTTGTCCCAAGCATATGTATTTTACAATTTATCACAAATCCAAGTTATTAATAAGTATTACTTGAGATCTGTACTTCAATATCGCGGAGTATATCTTTTTCTTAAGGATAGAATAAAGGACCATTTTGGGACACGAGGAATATTGGATGCCAAATCAAGGTCTAAGAAACTTCCGAATTCTGGAATGAATGAATGGAAAAATTGGTTAAGGGGTCATTATCAATACAATTTATCTCAGACTAGATGGTCTAAATTAGTACCGCAAAAATGGCGAAATAGAGTCAATCAACGTCGTATGATTCAAAATAAAGACTCAAAAAAAGATTCATATGAAAAAGAAAAAGACCAATTAATTCATTACGAGAAACAAAATAATTATGTAGTGAACTCATTACCGAGTCAAAAAGAAAAATTTAAAAAACACTACAGATATGATCTTTTATCACATAAATATATTCATTATGAAGACAGGAAGGGCTCATATATTTATGGATCGCCATTCCAAGTAAATGGAGACCGAGAGATTCCATATAATTACAACATGCCTAAACCCGAATCATTTTATGTACCGGGGGGTATAGCTATTAATGATTATCTAGGGGAAGGGTCTATTATTGATACGGGGAAAAATCCGGATAGAAAATATTTGGAGTGGAGAATTCTCAATTTTTTTCTTAGAAAGAATATCGATATTGAGACTTGGACCGATATAGATACTGGAACCAACATTAATAAAAATACTAAGACTGGGACTAATGATTATCAAATAATTGATAAGAAAGATCTTTTTTATCTCACGATTCATCAAGAAATCAACCCATCCAATCAAAAAAAAAGGTTTTTTTTTGATTGGATGGGAATGAATGAAGAAATGCTACATCGTCCCATATCGAATCTAGAACCCTGGTTCTTCTCAGAATTTGTGCTACTTTATGATGCATATAAGATTAAACCGTGGATCATACCAATCAAATTACTTATTTTCAATTTGAATGGAAATGAAAACATTAGTGAAAATAAAAACATCAACAGAAATCAAAAAAAGGATCTTCGTCTATCATCTAATCAAAAAGAATATCTTGAATTAGAGAATCGAAATCAAGAAGAAAAAGAACAGCTGGGTCAAGGGAATCTTGGATCAGATCCACGAAACCGACAAAAAGATCTTGAAAAAGATTCCGCGGAATCAGACATTAAAAAACGTAGAAAGAAAAGACAATCCAAGAGCAATAAGGAAGCGGAACTAGATTTCTTCCTGAAAAGGTATTTGCTTTTTCAATTGAGATGGGATGATCCTTTGAATCAAAGAATGATCAATAATATCAAGGTATATTGTCTCCTGCTTAGGCTGATAAATCCAAGGGAAATTGCTATATCCTCTATTCAAAGAGGAGAAATGCGCCTGGATGTAATGCTGATTCAGAAGGATCTAACTCTTACAGAATTGATAAAAAGGGGAATATTGATTATCGAACCGGTTCGTCTGTCTATAAAATGGGATGGACAATGGATTATGTATCAAACCATAAGTATTTCATTGGTCCATAAGAATAAGTACCAAACTAATCGAATATGCCGAGAAAAAAAATATGTTGATGAAGATTATTTCGATAGATCCATTGCACAACATGGAAAGGTACTTGTGAATGGAGATGAAAATAATTATGCTTTGCTTGTTCCTGAAAATATTCCATCTCCTAGACGTCGTAGAGAATTGAGAATTCTAATTTGTTTGAATTCCGAGAATGAGAATGTTGTGAATAGAAATTCAGTATTTTTCAATGGCAACAACGTAAGGAACTGTGTGCAATTTTTGGATGAGGACAAGCATTTTGATACAGATATAAATAAATTTATCCAATTCAAATTGTTTCTTTGGCCCAATTATCGATTAGAAGATTTAGCTTGTATGAATCGCTACTGGTTTGATACCAATAATGGCAGTCGTTTCAGTATGTCAAGGATACATATGTATCCACGAGTCAGAATTAGTTGATGGTGGATTTCCTATATATCTATATCACGTGTCATATCCGGTATATAAAGGTATACAAATGTACACACACGTTGTGTTACATTAGATTCTGATACATGATACTGATTCAATGATGTATCATATCAATTGGATCTAGGAATGAATCGGCAGAATTTTCTTAAGTCCCAATCATTCCCTTTTGTGGGTGTAGAAATGTACCATCTCCTTCTATCGAATCCAATTTTCAATTGGATTCGATAGAAAGTAGTCTATGAATAAATCCAGATTATTTTATTGTGTGTACCAGATCTAAATGACTGGCATTATTATTATTCCTGATCGGTAAAATCCATATCTGTGGAAAAGAAAGAAAAAAAAGAGAGAGAGAGAAGAATTCTTTTTATGGTAAAAAATTCATTCATCTCAGTTATTCCGCAAGAAGAAAAAGAAAAAAACAAAGGGTCTGTTGAATTTCAAGTATTCAGTTTCACCAATAAGATACGGAGACTTACTTCACATTTGGAATTGCACAGAAAAGACTATTTATCTCAGAGAGGTCTTCGGAAAATTCTGGGAAAACGTCAACGTATACTGGCTTATTTGTCAAAGAAAAATAGAGTACGTTATAAAGAATTAATTGGTCAGTTGGATATTCGGGAACCAAAAACTCGTTAATTTGAAAATTCGTTTGAATGCTTTATTAGATCTTGAATTTTGATGAACCTCGTTTCGTTTTCAGCAATTCATGAAATAATGAATCGGGGAAGAAAACATATGACTGTACCGGATATAAGAAAAGACTTCATGATAGTCAATATGGGTCCTCACCACCCATCAATGCATGGTGTTCTTCGACTCATCGTTACTCTAGATGGTGAAGATGTTATTGATTGTGAACCCGTATTGGGTTATTTACACAGAGGGATGGAAAAAATTGCGGAAAACCGAACAATTATACAGTATCTACCTTACGTAACACGTTGGGATTATTTAGCTACTATGTTCACAGAGGCAATAACGGTAAATGCACCAGAACAATTGGGAAATATTCAAGTACCTAAAAGAGCCAGCTATATCAGAGTCATTATGCTGGAGTTGAGTCGTATAGCTTCTCATTTGTTATGGCTTGGGCCTTTTATGGCGGATATCGGTGCACAGACTCCTTTCTTCTATATTTTCAGAGAGAGGGAATTGCTATATGATCTATTCGAAGCTGCCACAGGTATGCGAATGATGCATAATTATTTCCGTATCGGGGGAGTAGCTGCTGATCTACCTCATGGCTGGATAGATAAATGTTTGGATTTCTGCGATTATTCTTTAACAGGAGTTGTTGAATATCAAAAGCTTATTACGCGGAATCCCATTTTTTTGGAACGAGTTGAAGGAGTGGGCATTATTGGTGGAGAGGAAGCAATAAATTGGGGTTTATCAGGACCAATGCTACGAGCTTCCGGAATGCAATGGGATCTTCGTAAAGTTGATCATTATGAGTGTTACGATGAATTCGATTGGGAAGTCCAATGGCAAAAAGAAGGAGACTCATTAGCTCGTTATTTAGTACGAATCAGTGAAATGGCGGAATCCATAAAAATTATTCAACAGGCTCTGGAAGGAATT